CACCCAATTGAGCGCGTCTAGCATATTTTTTCACAGTAGCAGGATCACTATAACTGACTCCATTGAGTTCGCCGCCATAGAACTCAACGGTTACACCTACTTGTTCAACACTATACTTCGATTCTGCCCTTCTAAAAGGAACATCAGCTCTAACAATTCCGTCGCCGTCTACCAAAACAACTGGAAATGTTTCAAAAAAAGTAGGCATACGACGTACAAAAAGCTCACGCCCTTCTTTATCTCTAAAGATAGGGTGTCCTAACCACCCAACCGCTATTCCATCTCCGTTATCCATTGAGCCTGCCCTGAATAATCCTCCTTTTGCCGGATTATTGCCGATATAATCATAAAAAGCTAATTTTTCAGGAATTTTAGACCAGGCTTCTGAGAAACTTTGATTTTCTGCTAGCCCGGCGCTAACTCTTCGATATATCTCTTGCTGGAAGTAACCCTGATCCCATTGATAACGAGTGGGACCAAATAATTCAACGGGGGTAGTTGCTGAACCATACCACATAGTTCCAGCAACAACAAAAGCTGCAAAAAAGACAGCCGCGATACTACTGGAGAGTACGGTTTCAATATTTCCCATACGCAATCCTTTGTATAGACGTTGTGGTGGTCGGACGCTAAGATGGAATAGACCTGCTAATATGCCCAATGTACCTGCTGCAATATGATGAGAAGCTATTCCTCCCGGAACAAAAGGATCAAAACCTTCCACGCCCCACGACGGATTTACAGGTTGTACTTTTCCCGTTAGTCCATAAGGATCGGACACCCATATTCCAGGACCGTACAAGCCTGTTACATGAAATGCACCAAAACCAAAGCAAGCCACCCCGGAGAGAAATAAATGAATTCCAAAGATCTTGGGCAAATCCAAAGAAGGTTTTCCTGTCCGTTCATCACAAAATATTTCTAGATCCCAATAGACCCAATGCCAGATAGCTGCCAAAAAGCATAAGCCAGAAAACACAATATGTGCCCCAGCTACACCTTCGTAACTCCAAATCCCCGGATTCGTTACAGTCCCTCCTGTGATACTCCAACCTCCCCATGAATTGGTTATTCCTAAACGAGTCATGAAGGGTATAACGAACATACCCTGTCTCCACATTGGATCAAGAACAGGGTCAGAAGGATCAAAAACTGCTAATTCATACAGAGCCATCGAGCCCGCCCAACCAGCAACCAGAGCTGTATGCATTATATGAACGGAAAGCAACCGGCCGGGATCATTCAATACAACGGTATGAACACGATACCAAGGCAAACCCATGGAAAATACCCCTTTATCAAAGAAAAATAGACAGTACGTAACTTTATTGCATTGGAAAAGACTATACTATGACTATCCTATGGACCTCCCTTGTTCAGTGGATTATTTCCTAACAAGGGTTAGGTTAATATTTATTCTATTCTGTTCGTAGGAACAAAGAGAAGCAGATTTATTCTATACTCGATAAGTACCAATACGCAATGGGGGGTTGATACCATTTTCTATGAGTAAATGCGTCCATCCTTATTTATCATTACAAGGCCCTATTCGTAAAAATTTTCCTTTATTTATTTTGTCTTTCTTTCTGAATTTTTCTAATCTATGGATAAAATAAATATGAAAAAGCCAATATTATAAAGACAATAAAACCATATTGTTACGTTTCCACATCAAAGTGAAATATAGTATTTTAGTTCTTTTTTCTTTCAATTCATGCCTATTGGTGTTCCAAAAGTACCTTTCCGAAGTCCTGGAGAGGAAGATGCATCTTGGGTTGACGTATAGTGCGACTTGTCAGATATATTGGGTCATATGGGATTTCCCCGTTATCTCCCCCGATCGAGATATCCTCTGTTTCGCCCAAGAAAGAGAAATTGAATCATCAAAAAATTGGAGCATGAAGTGCAATTAGATGCATTGTTTTGGGGGATTCATAATACTATTATCAATTAGAATAATTTATGGTTGGCTTTGGTTGGACTAAGAAAATGAAGTATCCAGGCTCCGTTTAGAAAAAACCCAATTGGTGATATATCTATGATTACTACATGTATCATAAATTATTCCTGTTTGTTATTTGTAAAGTCATAACAAAAAGAAATGGTGATGGGAAGATTTGTCCTATATGTACAAATCCAAATCGGGCGGATCTTTACCCGGAGTAGAGCATAAACCTAAAAAGATGAAAGAGACCCATTCAGGAACAAGAAAATACCATCGTGATTTGGATTGAATCTCGATGAAACAATACATCAATGAGAAGTTAATTCGATAAGTTTATTGACTTTTTTCTATTATAAGGAAGAAAGAAAAGAAGTCAAAATTCGTCTTTATTGAAAAATCGAAGAAAAAGCCCTTTCATTAGAAGTTAGAAAAAACCTGATATGAAAAAGAATAGGAAAAAAGAAAGAGGACTGGAATCTATACATTGATTCTTTTTTTCGCAATTTTTTTTGAACCGTATGCATCAAAAGGTGCATGTACGGTTCCTAAGGGAAC